TTGTAACAGTTCTTTACTTGGGGGGTTGGAATCTTTCTATTCCGCACATATTTTTTCCTGAGCTTTTTGAAATTACTAAAGGAAGTAGAGTTTTTGGGGCAATAATTGGTATCTTTATTACATTAGCTAAAACTTATTTGTTCTTGTTCATTCCTATCGCAACGAGATGGACTTTACCAAGGCTGAGAATGGACCAATTATTAAATCTTGGATGGAAATTTCTTTTACCTATTTCTCTAGGTAATCTATTATTAACAACATCTTCCCAACTTCTTTCACTGTAAAAAAAAAATACTTCTATATTTACGACTTGTCTCAAACAAGAGAAAGAAACAAGTATCCTATTTTTTATAGATATTAACGATATGTTCCCTATGGTAACTGAGTTCATGAATTATGGCCAACAAACAGTACGAGCCGCAAGGTATATTGGTCAAGGTTTCATGATTACCTTATCACACGCGAATCGTTTACCTGTAACTATTCAATACCCCTACGAAAAATTGATCACGTCCGAGCGTTTCCGTGGCCGAATCCACTTTGAATTTGATAAATGCATTGCTTGTGAAGTATGTGTTCGCGTATGTCCTATAGATCTACCCGTTGTTGATTGGAAATTGGAAACTGATATTAGAAAGAAACGATTGCTTAATTACAGTATTGATTTCGGAATATGTATATTTTGTGGTAATTGCGTTGAGTATTGTCCAACAAATTGTTTATCAATGACTGAAGAATATGAACTTTCTACTTATGATCGTCACGAATTGAATTATAATCAAATTGCTTTGGGTCGGTTACCAATGTCAGTAATTGACGATTACACAATTCGAACAATTTTGAATTTGCCTGAAATAAAAACTTAAGAACTCGTTTTGATCTAATTTAATAATAATTAATTAAGAATTAATTAATAACTAGTCTAAAAAAGTAGAGTTACCTCTTTTTCCTGACCAGGTCAATAAAGTTATGAAAGATTTTGATTTATTTATCTCTTATTTTATATATAATGGATTTACCTGGACTAATACATGATTTTCTTTTAGTCTTTCTGGGATTGGGTCTTATATTAGGGGGTCTGGGAGTAGTATTATTTCCCAATCCCATTTATTCTGCCTTTTCGTTGGGATTGGTTTTTGTTTGTATATCTTTATTCTATATTCTATCAAACTCACATTTTGTAGCCGCCGCACAGCTCCTTATTTACGTAGGAGCCATAAATGTTTTAATCATTTTTGCTGTGATGTTCATAAATGGTTCAGAATATTCCAAAGATTTCCACCTTTGGACCGTGGGAGATGGAGTAACTTCTGTGGTCTGTACAAGTATTTTTGTTTCACTAATTACTACTATTTCAGATACGTCATGGTACGGGATTATTTGGACTGCAAAAGCAAACCAGATTATCGAGCAAGATCTGATAAGTAATAGTCAACAAATTGGGATTCATTTATCAACAGATTTTTTTCTTCCGTTTGAATTTATTTCAATAATTCTTTTAGTTGCGTTAATCGGCGCAATTGCTGTAGCTCGTCAATAATACTCTTTCGAAACGAAATGGAAAAACCTTTTTATGAGCTATCACATGCATTTTCTTTTTCTATTTGACGTTGTATATAAAATACAAATTCTTTATTAGTTCGATCTATTTCCACTATATTCCTTTATTCTATATTCTATTCTATTACTCGTTATCGTTACTAGTCAATCCAATTGGTTAAAATGTTGTTCATATTGAAATGAATCGCGATTGATAAGGAGTTAGTTGATGATGCTCGAACATGTACTTGTTTTGAGTGCCTATTTATTTTCTGTCGGTCTATATGGATTGATTACAAGTCGAAATATGGTTAGGGCGCTTATGTGTCTTGAGCTTATATTAAATGCCGTTAATCTCAATTTTGTAACATTTTCTGATTTTTTTGATAATCGTCAATTAAAAGGAGCCATTTTCTCCATTTTTGTTATAGCTATTGCAGCTGCTGAAGCTGCTATTGGACTGGCTATTGTTTCATCAATTTATCGTAACAGAAAATCAACTCGTATAAATCAATCTAATTTGTTGAATAAGTAATACTTTTTTATAATATTTATAATTATAATATAAAACAAATTAGAAATTTCATCAATTAAAATTTCAAAAATTAAGTCAAATTAACATGTCTGCCGCGTAAGGTATGATCGTGTTATCACAAAATAAAATAAATCAAAGTAGTTTGGCACTGTCAATCCAGAAGTAGATTAAAAAAAAACTCGAGGAACTCATCGATTCATCTAGTACTAGTATTTAAATATATAATTCATTTATAAATTTACTAGATTGAAACTTTATCACGTTCAAAAATGGATAGATCCAATGTCGCATTCAGTAAAGATTTATGATACATGTATCGGGTGTACTCAATGTGTCCGAGCCTGTCCCACGGATGTATTAGAAATGATACCCTGGGATGGGTGTAAAGCCAAACAAATAGCATCCGCTCCAAGAACGGAGGATTGTGTGGGTTGTAAGAGATGTGAATCCGCCTGCCCAACAGATTTCTTGAGTGTTCGAGTTTATTTATGGCATGAAACAACCCGCAGCATGGGTATAGCTTATTAATACGTTACAGAAACCCGAGTCCATTTTTTTTTTTACCGCCAAACCAGTGCCAAAAAAATTTGATTTTTTGGCACTGGTTTTTTTGGTTCAAGCGTATCTTGTCTTTACCACGAACAAATTTCCTTGGTTAACAATAATTGTAGTCTTACCTATATTTGCGGGTTCCTTAATTTTCTTTCTTCCCCATAAAGGAAATAGGGCAATTAGGTGGTATACTATATGTATATGCATGCTAGAACTTCTTCTAACAACCTATGCATTCTGTTATCATTTCCAATTGGACGATCCATTAATCCAACTAGTAGACGACTATAAATGGATCAGTTTTTTTGATTTCCGTTGGAAATTAGGAATAGATGGACTGTCTATAGGCCCCGTTTTATTAACAGGATTTATCACTACTTTAGCTACCTTAGCGGCTTGGCCTATTACTCGGGATTCTCGATTATTCCATTTCTTGATGTTAGCAATGTACAGTGGTCAAATAGGATCATTTTCTTCTCGGGACCTTTTACTTTTTTTCATCATGTGGGAATTAGAATTAATTCCGGTCTATCTACTTTTAGCCATGTGGGGAGGAAAGAAACGTCTCTACTCAGCCACAAAATTTATTTTGTACACGGCGGGGGGCTCCATTTTTCTCTTAATGGGAGTTCTGGGTATCGGTTTATATGGTTCTAATGAGCCAACATTAAATTTTGAAACATCAGTTAATCAGTCGTATCCTGTGGCTTTGGAAATAATATTCTATATTGGATTTTTTATTGCTTTTGCTGTCAAATCACCGATTCTACCGCTACATACATGGTTACCAGATACTCACGGAGAGGCGCATTACAGTACTTGTATGCTTCTAGCCGGAATTTTATTAAAAATGGGAGCGTATGGATTGATTCGGATTAATATGGAATTATTACCACACGCTCATTCTATATTTTCTCCTTGGTTGCTGATAGTAGGCACAATACAAATAATCTATGCAGCTTCAACATCTCCCGGCCAACGTAATTTAAAAAAAAGAATAGCCTATTCCTCCGTATCTCATATGGGTTTCATACTTATAGGAATTGCTTCTATAACCGATACGGGACTCAATGGAGCTATATTACAAATAATATCTCATGGCTTTATTGGTGCTGCACTTTTTTTCTTGGCAGGAACGAGTTATGATAGAATACGCCTTGTTTATCTCGACGAAATGGGTGGAGTAGCCATCCCCATGCCAAAAATATTTACGATGTTCAGTAGCTTTTCCATGGCTTCCCTTGCATTACCGGGTATGAGTGGTTTTGTTGCAGAAGTTATAGTCTTTTTAGGACTAATTACCAGCCAAAAATATCTTTTAATGCCCAAAATAGCTATCACTTTTGTAATGGCAATTGGAATGATATTAACTCCTATTTATTTATTATCTATGTCACGGCAGATGTTCTATGGATACAAATTTTTTAATATTCCAAACTCTTATGTTTTTGATTCTGGACCGCGCGAGTTATTTGTTTCCATCTCCATTTTTCTACCTGTAATAGGTATTGGTATGTATCCCGATTTTGTTCTTTCGTTATCAGTTGACAAGGTTGAAGGTATTCTATCTAATTATTTTTATAGATAGTTTTCTTAAAGTTTCTTAAAGAAAAAACTCCTATGATTTTTAAGAGTCGGTTGGATAATGAAAAAAAAAAAGAAGTATTTTAATTCTCTTAAATTTTAAATAAAGTAAAAACAAAATATGAATTTAAATTTTCACCCAACCTACTTGGTCTTTGCGATAACCGCGTGAATCACTACACTACTTGATTCGCGCGGTTCTCGCCGGTTGACACAATGTGTTTTATATACACTGTATTGCATTCTGTTTGTATTCGTAATAACTTTTCTTTTATTTAACTAACGGTTAACGTAAATGAACCATAACTATGTAGCCCAATTCCTAATAGGTTGACCCCAAAATAGCATATCCAAATTATAAGAAAGCCTAGAGTCGCCACAATTGCGGAATTTGTCCCTTGCAAATTTTTATTTGTTCGAGTATGCAAATAAATTGCGAATACGATCCAAGTAATAAAAGCCCAAGTTTCCTTTGGATCCCAACTCCAATATGATCCCCATGCTTCATTAGCCCATACTGCTCCTGAAAGAATCCCTATGGTTAAAAAGATAAATCCTAGGCTAATCACACGATAACTCCAATAATCTAATTGTTGAATCAATTGGGCCTTGTAATAATTCTTAGCATAAAAAAAAGAAGTTTTTTTAAAAATATTGTTTCTTTCATTATTGTATTGGATTTCACCAAATGAAAAAGATTCATTTAATTTTAATAAATTATTACTTTTCGAACTATAAAAAATCTTTCTAAATGTAATGACTAGAAGTGCTACTGATAATAATGATCCACAAAGAAGAGCCGCATAGCTTAATATCATCATACTTACGTGCATTATTAACCACTCCGATTGTAGGGCGGGTATTAATATCGTGGGTTTATGTATTTCATTTAAAAGACCCGACGTAGCAAAGCCTTGGGTAAAAATAGTACTTGAGGCAGTTATTGTGGTTAAATAATTTTTTCGTTTTTTAAAATAGGGCACTATATGAATAAGGGAGAAACTCCATGAAAGAAAAATTAATGATTCATATAAATCACTTAGTGGGAAATGGCCCGAATAAATCCAACGAGTGATTAATAATCCTGTTAGACATAAAAAAGTAGCTAGCATCCCCTTTTCTGACGAATCATATGGTTTTATGATTTCATTGCCCAATAAGGTTATCAAATGAATTGTAATCACAATTGAAACAATAGAAAATGAAATATGAGTTAATATATGCTCTAAAGTTGAAAATATCATAAAAAAGAAAAAAGGTGGGGATCCCCCATATTAATATTAATTATTGGGAATTTTATTTAGTTTTATTATAGGATCTATTGGATCTCGTTTAGAAGATGGCATGCCGCCACTCGGACTCGAACCGAGATGCTCTAGCACTGCTTCCTAAGAGCAGCGTGTCTACCGATTTCACCATAGCGGCTTGCTCGAATTCATAATAGCCTATTTATATTCAATAGTCGAGATTGAACAAGTCAATTCAATCAAATATGTTTTTTTTAGTAAAAATAAAATTGATAAAAAAATGAGTTCAAAGGTCAATTTGAAGATTCATTAGTTTCATTTATTTTTTTTTTTTTTTTTTTTTAAGTGTCCATTAAGTGTCCATTTATCTTAGGGCTTTTTACGTAGTTTATGCAATTCTAAAATCGAACTGTTGCAGCTATAGAAATTTCTCGCTAGAAAAAAACTTTTTTCTTTTTTTACGCTTATTGTCATGTCATTATTTCTGGTTTATCTGATTTCATAATCATAAATTTGAAACAAAAAAGAAATTTTCTCAATGAATGTAAAACTATTTTGTATTTGGAGTACTGCAAATTGACACTTGTACATAATATAATAATATCTCAACAATCAAGTTCTTTTATTGATTCTTTTATTGATCATCTGAAAATTGGAGATATATGGTAAATCCATTACATATGCTAAATGCAATAAATTAAGAAGTTAGTTTTTAACGTGGAATCCATTAGTTTCAACAATCTGCCCTTCCCGAAAAAGATAAAAATTTTTATTTATTGGAATTGTAAAGGTCGATGGGGAAAAAAAGACTCCCCACCACCAAAATATGAGTGAAAACATACAAAAAAAAAATAAAAAATTGTATTTATTTTTTATTTCGATTTAGAATTCAGAAAATAGAAGAATTCTTCTTTTAGACATAACATTAAGATAAGATTCTATTTCATATTAATATGAACTTTGAATTAAATGCATTTTGATTATTCCAAGATGTTAGGACTTATTTATTTGTCGTACAAAAAAACTTTTTGAATTCCCGGTAGAAAGAGATTTTCCTAATGACAAAGCTTTTAACGACGCCCAATATCCTTTCATTTTCCAAATATTTTTACGAATACGCTTTTTTGATATCGAAGTACGTTTTTTTGGAACTGCCATTTAAAAATGAAGAAGTTACTCATTGTTATAGTTGGATGTGAAAGACATCTATTGTTCTATTATTATTCTTATTCATTATCTATTTTTTCTCTAAATAATATACTATTCTCTTCTAAATAATATAATATTCTCTTCAAAAAAAAGAAATATAGATATTTCAAAGATCCATGAAAACTGGTTCAAAAATGACTCGAAATAAGAAAATATTCCGTAAAACCAAAAATTAATTTTTGGTTTGGAACTATTGGTTCGCGTTGTTTATGTCTCAAAGTTATATCTTTAGAATCTGCATGTCATAGCAATCAAATAAAACTTAATAAAATAAAAAAAGACTCTATAAAGACCTTTATTTTCGGCATTCTATACTTGATTTACATGTAATCAAATACCAGGATTGTACTTTTGACTAATAAATTGATAGTCAAACTAGAAAAAAAATACAAATAAATTCAATTTTCAAATTCGAATGACACTGGTAATAAATCTGTTAAAAGATACGTGGTTTGATAAAAAAGGATCTCAGTCATTTTTGATCCTTTCTGGCTAAAAAGTTCATTTTAGTTCCATATTTTTCTAAACTTTACTAATAAATTGTTTTGATTGAAATGGAAAACAATCAATCCCATAATGAATTAGTTAATTAATTGAAAATTAGTTAATGAATTGAAATAAACTAACTAAAATCAAAAGTTTTTTTCATTAGACCGATGACCTTAGTTAATCTTATAATTCGTATCCGCTACTCTTTTTAGGCTAAATTTTTATCCTTGCTCTATGAATATAAATTATGATTACAATTACGATAAATTATTATATTTTTATTTTCCTATTATAAGTGTTCGTTTTTTTATATGTCACTTGGTCATATCATTTGACCAATTGTGA